GGAGAATTAGATGGTCTTCCCGAACAGGCCTTTTATTTGGTAGGTAACATCGATGAAGCTACGGCGAAGGCTATGAACTTAGAAATGGAGAGCAATTTGAAGAAATGACCTTAAATCTTTGTGTACTCACCCCTAATCGAATAGTTTGGGATTCAGAAGTGAAAGAAATCATTTTATCTACGAATAGTGGACAAATTGGCGTATTACCAAATCACGCTCCTATTGCCACAGCAGTAGATATAGGTATTTTGAGAATACGCCTTAACGACCAATGGCTAACGATGGCTCTGATGGGCGGTTTTGCTAGAATAGGTAATAATGAAATCACTGTTTTAGTAAATGATGCAGAGAAAAGTAGTGACATTGATCCACAAGAAGCTCAGCAAACTCTTGAAATAGCGGAAGCTGCTTTGAGAAACGCTGAAGGAAAGAGACAAACAATTGAGGCAAATCTAGCTCTCCGACGGGCTAGGACACGAGTAGAGGCTATCAATGCCATTTCATAACCAGTCGGTGCGTCCGACTAATCATCGATTTATACACCCTATATTTGGTTGTTTTGTTTGACCTGATTCTGTCGATTAAATACAATCAAGCGCAATCATATTTTGATGCAACGAAAAAGAAATAGAAAAGATACAAAATCAATATTACTAAAAGAAAATGGGTAGAAAAACTTATTAGATACCATTCGGTATCTAATAAGTTCTACCTACTATTGGATTTGAACCAATGACTCCCGCCGTATGAAAGCAATACTCTAACCGCTGAGTTAAGTAGGTCATTTATCTTCACAAAGAAAACCAAAAGGGACTCCTCCCGTCGATGGATTATAAATATCATATTACTTAGAAGCAATACCGATCAATATGATCTTGGATCATCGAATAGTCATCTTGAGAATATTCATCTTGACAAGAAATTCTCTACATAATAAAATATGTATTACAAGCACTAAGGGCTGTAGCTCAGTTGGTAGAGCACCTCGTTTACACGCGCGCCGATGTTTTTCAGGGGAGTGCATCATGCAATCAAACAAATTGATCTTATTGAGAAATCGATGTCTTACTCCATAACTTTGAGGGAAGAAGAGAACAATAGCCTGACAAGGGTTCGGTTCGATTTAGGTGCCCAGTTAGGTGCCAAACAGACCCCATCATTGATTTGATATATTGATAAGGTGAATACCCAGTCTATTCAATGCTAGGCTGAGTATCAGGGCCTCAAAAAAATCTCTTTTCGTCCTATGAACTTTAAGGTGTATGAAGTTTCATTTTTTATTTTTAAGTAGAGCGATAGAGACTTCATTTCACTTAAGTTAATCTAGGCCAGAGGCAGACCTACGTCAAGATAACCCCCCCTGAAAAACTTTGGTAGTGTTCCTGAATCTGAATAAACATAATGACTCAGAGCACATGGAGCCATCTTCTTATTTTTCTGTCAAAAATAAAAATGGCGGACTAGCTGATATTTCTATCAGTTAATGAAAGAGCCCAATGCACAAAAAATGCATGTTGGGTCTTTGAAACAGTTCAGATCATTTTGATAAGAATAAGTTTGATCTGTTTTACCGAGAAGGTCTACGGTTCGAGTCCGTATAGCCCTAGAGCCCTATCAAATTCTCAAATTCAAATCAAAAAAGGAATATTCAAATACAAAAAAGGAATATTCAAATACAAAAAATTGTATCGTTTTTGATTTGAATTTCCTCGTTATTGTTTTAACTGACTGATTGCTTCATCAAAAGACAATCATTCCTATAAGCCCATTCATTGGGATCGTTTAAAGTAGAATATCAAAGTAAAAGCAAAAACACATTTCATTTCAATGGACCCAATTGATCTTTTTCTAGTTGTGGATAAATAAACCAACTTTTATTCATTACTCTTCGTAGGAAAATTCATATGGAATTTTCCTCTTTTCCTGTCCGAAATCAACGAGTTCATTATACTACCCTTCTTTGGTATACCCAATTCTAGTGAATTTTGTATCATAACATGAGTCTGGTTAAAAACTCCAACCTAACCCAAGCCCAATCAAGTCTACAAATCTAATAGTAATTTACGTCGGTATTGTGCGGTATTTGTGCACAAGATAAAGTTTGAAAACTAATATCTTTGCTACTGCTAAGTTTCATTGTAAACATTGTCAACAACGTAAAATAGGCTTTCCTTAGTATACCTTACTTAGACCTAGTCTTCTCTTTCGATAGAAAATCCTCCATTGGGATTGGATTCTAAGAAAAGTAATATACCAAGACCCGTCTATTCTAAAGAAAATTCCTAGACATTCTCTTACATCTGACTACTTGTGACTACTTGTTCTATTCTAAACCACTAATAAAAAAGAGACAAATGGACATATTCATAAAAAAATGAAATGAAATAGATTATATAAAGATAATCAAATAGAAAGGATAATACAAATCGATTTCAATTTCAACCAATTTCTAATAACTAATAAATAGAATTCAAAATTCGAAAAAAAAAAAAAAAAAAAG